TTGAGTTCGTATAGGCATTTTAGATGCTGCTATTGAAATAGCCCTTCTAGCTATATTTTCTGTTACTCCACTCATTTCATAAAGTATTCGACCGGGTTTAACAACAGCTACCCAATATTCAGGGGATCCTTTTCCGGAACCCATTCGGGTTTCCGCGGGTCTTAGTGTAACTGGTTTGTCTGGAAAAATGCGTACCCATAATTTTCCACCACGACGCGCATTTCGTGTCATTGCTCGTCGGCCTGCTTCTATTTGTCTAGATGTGATCCAAGCGGGTTCAAGTGCCTGAAGAGCATATTTACCGAAACAAATATGATTACCTCGATAAGATATTCCTTTCATTCTTCCTCTATGTTGTTTGCGGAATCTGGTTCTTTTGGGGTTATAGTTGATGTTTTTTTTTTTGAATTCCACCTCTACTTCAGAACCGGACATGAGATTTTCACCTCATACGGCTCCTCGCGACGAAATAAAAGTATTCGAAATCTAAAATATTTAATTGAAATTCAGATATACACGTATTTATTGAGTAATAAATCAAATAAGTCAATTGTTTAAGATTTCATCGAATCTAACTTATCTAATCTATTAGATTAGTAATTTGTATATCTTGTTGCTTGTTGAAATGGATAACTAAATATTTTTTCTATTTTATTTATTTTATTATCAATTTCCAAAAATTGAAGATGCAGATCAAGAAATCGAATTTCAATTATTTGTTCAAACATAATAATATTTAGTTTTTTCTTTTTTAGAAGGTTCTAATCCATTTTTTGTTTTGTAGTTAACGTATTGCCCCAAATTTAGCAATAAAAAAATAAAGTTTTCGCGGGCGGATATTTACTCTTTCAATCTCTATTTTTGTTTCAATTGTAGGATTAGCTCATGTTTTCTCAGCTAGATGAATAGAGTTTCGGTTCGTTCCGCCATCCCGACCTGTGAATCGTTAAGATTCATTTTGCATTCACGGGTTTCATCGTTCCCATCGCTTCTTATTCAATGGTTAGGTCTGAATTCTACAATGGAGCTAATGATGAAATTTAATTTGTTCTTGAGTCAATTTTCTCAGTCTTTATTGGCTCGAAGCTCTTTTTTTTTTTGATTTATAAGAAGATTCATTCTATTATGGATGAATCAATCAGTAGTGATGCTTTATTACACTGCTTTAAGTGGTTTATAGACCTTACATATTGGAATTATATGTCATTAATATTCTTTTTCTGTCTTTCTCTCATATTTCCATTTATCCACACCTTTTCTCTATTTTGCTTTACGACTTAGAATCGGGTTCCTTTTTTATGCAAAAAATTGTCAGTTGCTACAAAGATATGACCGATATATCATATTTTGACTGAGACTTTAGATCCAGATAATGCGAAGTGATGAGTTGGTTATTACTTCTTAATTAGTTCAGGTTGGTTTTAATCCTACCCCTAAAAAACCAACGAGTCACACACTAAGCATAGCAATTATATCAAATAAATGGTTAATCTAATTTTTATTCAACCCTATAAAATGAAAAGAATTAAGAAATATTTCTTTTTTTATTAGATAATTGGATAGAAGGAAAAGATAAGTAAAGATTTATTTTATCATTCTTCGTCTATAAATATCCAAATTTTGATGCCTAATACCCCATAAATTGTTTGAACTGTATAGGAACAATAATCAATTTTAGCTCGGATCGTTTGTAGGGGAACCCTACCCTCTCTGATCCATTCAACACGTGCAATTTCTTTTCCGTCGATACGCCCTGCAATTTGCACTTGAATTCCTTTTGTATCCGCTTGTTCAGTTAATTCAATAGCTTTTTTCATTGCTTTTCTAAATGAAACTCTATTCTTTAATTGTCCGGCTATGAATTCTGCAAGAATATTTGGGTTTCCATAAGGTTTTGCAATTCTTGTGATAGCAATATTTAGTTTTCGGTTTATGTTTACACAATTAAATTCTTTTTGTAAATTCGTTTGTAATTCTTCGATTCCCCGTGGACGACTTTCTATTAATAACTTTGGAAATCCCATAAAGATTATGACCTGGATCAGATCGATTCTTTTTTGAATCTCTATACGTGCAATTCCCTCGACTCCAGAGGGTATTCTCATATTTTTTTGTATATAATTCTTGATACAATTTCTTATTTTTTGATCTTCTTGTAAACCCTCAGAATACTTTTTTGGTTGGGCAAACCAAAGGGAGTGATGACCTTGAGTTGTACCAAGTCTGAAACCAAGTGGATTTATTTTTTGTCCCATATTCCCCCACTGCTATACATATCATAATACGTCGTAGCTGTATATTTTTTTTTCCATTTAGGTTTTTTTAACGAATCTATCTCTACATATTCATCATCTAAAGATATGTCTTTCATTACAATAGTTATATGACAGGTTGATCTTTTTATCGGAAAACTACGTCCTCTAGCTCGAGGTTTTAATTTCTTTACAGTGCTGCCCTCGTTGACTTCGGCTTGGCTAATAACTAAATTGGCTTCATTAGA